ATACTTCTACGAGAAGGTTTTATTGAAAACGTTAGGAAACATCGAGAAAACAATAAAAATTTATTGGTTTCAACCCTGCGACATAGAAGGAATAGGAAAGGAACATATAGAAACATTTTAAAGCGTATCAGCCGACCCGGTTTACGAATCTATTCCAACTATCAACGAATTCCTAGGGTTTTAGGCGGAATGGGGATTGTCATTCTTTCTACCTCTCGAGGAATAATGACAGATCGTGAGGCTCGACTCCAAGGGATTGGAGGAGAAATTTTGTGTTATATATGGTAACCCTTCTAGTATCCGAATTTGATCCGTAACTTCCTATTTGTAAAAAAGAGAGGAAAGTCTGGTTGTCTAATATCATATCACTCCTCCTCCATTAATTGATACTTCAAGAGGGTTACCTGGAATGAAAGAACAAAAATTGATTCATGAGGGTTTAATTATTGAATCACTTCCCAATGGTATGTTCCGGGTTCGTTTAGATAACGAAGATCTGATTCTAGGTTATGTTTCGGGTAGGATCCGACGTAGTTTTATACGGATACTACCAGGAGATAGAGTCAAAATCGAAGTAAGTCGTTATGATTCAACCCGGGGACGTATAATTTATAGACTTCGTAACAAAGATTCGAACGATTAGGTGCCTTTTTAAACATGCCTTTCATGGGGTGGGTATACAACTCGAGGTTCAAAATTTCAAGAGACTTATTTTCTTCCAAGGAGTAGATTCAGAATTAAGGTAAGGAATTCAAAATATGAAAATAAGAGCTTCCGTTCGTAAAATTTGTGAAAAATGCCGATTGATCCGTAGACGGGGACGAATTATAGTAATTTGTTCCAACCCGAGACATAAACAGAGACAAGGGTAATCTTTCTAAAAAGGGACTCTCTAAAAGATCCGATATACAAATAAAGGATCTGTTTTGACACGAAATGGATATATCCGTATATCTCTGACTCATATTTACGAGATGATAAAATATGACAAAATCTACACCAAGAATTAGTGCACGTAGAAGTGGGCGTATTGGTTCACATAAGACTGGACGTAGAATACCAAAAGGAGTTATTCATGTTCAAGCGAGTTTCAACAATACCATTGTGACTGTTACAGATGTACGAGGTCGGGTGGTTTCTTGGTCCTCCGCTGGTACTTGTGGATTCAAAGGCACAAGAAGAGGGACACCATTTGCTGCTCAAACCGCAGCAGGAAATGCTATTCGTACAGTAATGGATCAGGGTATGCAACGAGCAGAAGTCATGATAAAGGGTCCAGGTCTCGGAAGAGATGCAGCATTACGGGCCATTCGTAGAAGTGGTATACTATTAAGTTTCGTACGTGACGTAACCCCTATGCCACATAATGGATGTAGACCTCCTAAAAAAAGACGTGTGTAGAAATAAGAATTGAACGGATTTCAAGAGAAATAAATGATTCAATAATCTGATTAAAAAATAATATAATATTAGTATGGTTCGAGAGGAAGTAGCAGTATCCACTCGGACACTACGGTGGAAGTGTGTTGAATCAAGAGTAGACAGTAAGTGCCTTTATTATGGCCGTTTCATTCTGTCCCCACTTATGAAAGGTCAAGCAGATATGATAGGTATCGCAATGAGAAGGGCTTTACTTGGAGAAATAGAAGGAACATGTATCACACGTGCAAAATCTGAGAAGGTACCACATGAATATTCTACAGTAGTAGGTATTGAAGAATCCGTACATGAAATTTTAATGAATTTGAAAGAAATTGTATTGAGAAGTAATCTGTATGGAGCTCTCGACGCATCTATTTGCGTCAGGGGTCCTAGATGCGTAACTGCTCAAGATATTATCTCACCGCCTTCTGTGGAAATAGTGGATACTACACAGCATATAGCTAGCCTGATGGAACCAATTGATTTGTGTATTGAATTACAAATCGAAAGAGATCGTGGATATCGTATGAAAACCCCAAATAACTATCAAGATGGAAGTTATCCTATAGATGCTGTATTCATGCCTGTTCGAAATGCGAATCATAGTATTCATTCTTATGGGAATGGGAATGATAAACAAGAGATACTTTTTCTCGAAATATGGACGAATGGAAGTTTAACTCCTAAAGAAGCACTTCACGAAGCTTCCCGTAATTTGATTGATTTATTTATTCCTTTTCTACATGCGGAGGAACAGGACCCCCAGTTAGAGGACAATCCAACCAGGTTTACCTTACCTTTTTTTATCTTTCATGATAGATTAGCTAATATAAGGAAAAACAAAAAAGGAATTCCATTGAAATGTATTTTTATTGATCAATCAGAATTGCCTCCCAGGACCTATAATTGTCTTAAAAGGTCCAATATACATACATTATTGGACCTTTTGAGTAAGAGTCAAGAAGATCTTATGAGAATTGAACATTTTCGCATAGAAGATGTAAAACAGATATTGGACATTCTACAGAAGGATTTCACAATTGATTTACCTAAGAATTAAGTTTTAAATACATTGGAA